AAAAATATGGAAGAAACAAGTAGTTCCACGACTCTACCACCCGGTCAATTCTGTTCCACTTAATCCCCCTTTCATGGCCACATATCTTTCCGGCTAAGGAATGGGAAATCTTTCTCCTGTTAAATGAATCAAATGGTTCATCTCATCCGGGAAAAGCCATCTCTTTCTCAACAATGTCTTTGTCATTTGATCCAATAGCGTTCCGTTAGATAGGAACAGATTTGATAAATACTGATAACTCTCGGATAGAATATTCGAACGGAAAGACCCATTAGATAATGAACTATTGGTTCTAAGCCATCTCTGATATCTCTGGCGATGAATCAACCATTCGAAGTTATTTTCTTGCGTATTCTTGATGAACCAGCTTTGAGACAGCGATGTAGAAGGACTTGTTAGGGAAGTAAGAAGCTCCTTTGACATCTCTTGATCTGCAAAGAATTCTCGACGTGAAAACACAGGCGCATCGAAAAAGAATGGATTCGCAGGGTCCCAAAGAAATTGGCTTATTTGAAATTGAAAAAAGACTTGTTCTTTGTAAAATCGATCTCGTGTCTGGGACTGCATGCTTCCACTCTGCAAGAACTCCGAATCATTCTCTTGATGAGAACTGATCCGCGTGCCCCAAAATGACCGGGACCAATAGGGAAATCCCAATTCATTGGGCCTTTCGATCCAACCAAATAGATCGGGGTACCATATTCTAGGAGACCAAACTATGTCATTGAAGAAATCCTCCTCTATCTGTTGCTGGTCGAGGTCTCCAAATGCAACCCCTTCTTCCAATTCAAACTCCGATTCGTCTTTTTCATAGAGAAATTTCTGATCAAGGCTAGAACAAAATCCATTTTGCATCATATCTAAGGGATTCCTTCGTTCGGACCGAAGAAGCAATGTCACTCGATCATTATCAAACTGACTGCCATCTTTTTCTGTCCGAGAGGATCCCACCAGAGTCCCTTCTCCTTCGAATACTTCTAATAGGCCACGAACTAGAGCAGAATCAGTCTCAACCAAATAAGAAGTGATCCCTTTTTTTTCAGCGGGTCCGGGTAGAGACCAAAGATCATGAGCGACCGAGCCGGCAGAACAACTCAAAAGATAAAGAAGTATCGTTAATCTCTTCATGCTCGTTGCAAGCTCGAAGTACCAGTTGTACAAATAAGAACCCCCTTCCTTAGGGAATCTCTTCTTCATATAGATAGATATAGGATCTATGGGGCCATTACTTAGAAGTACATTTTGTGCAACAGCCCTTCCTATCTGATAGAAAAGGATCCCATGATCCGGAACCGGTCTTACCTTGGCTCGCAAATTCCAAGTTTGTCTATGAAGAGCGGATCGAATTGTATGAGTGTCTATAATGGATTTCTTCTGTGCAATACTAATGGATAGGGCCTCATTAGTAAGGGCTACAAGATCTCGTACACTGGAACCCATGGTTATGGACCCGAATCCATTAGGATGGAACATTTTCTTTTCCAAGTGAAATCCCCTAGTATATGAAAGAGTGAAAAAGTGCTTTCGTTGTTGTGGAATAAGAAGCCTTCGTAGCTTAAGGCATGTATTTAATTTATTCGGAGCTATTAGAGCGGGATCCACTTTTTTGGGAATATGAGTCGAAGCAATAACAAGGATATTGCTAGTGGAGCATCTTTCACAATCCCGGGAGAGAGAGTTCACTAATAGACCGAGGGATAAGTCATTCGACGCACGCACAGACAGATCATGAATGTTTGGAATCCAGAGTATGCAAGGGGACATTGCTTTTGCGAATTCGAAGGTAAGGGGGATACTAAATCGGTCTAGTTCTAGTAGTAGTCTATCCCTATCCGTAGTTAGCTCATTTAGCAGCTCTATATCATCGATATCAAGGTCATCATCGCTATCGCTATCGCTATCGTCACTCTCATCAATATCAATATCGTCACTCTCATCAATAGCGTAACTATCATCACTATCACTATAATCACTATAATAATCACTATAAAGATCGGCAGCGTCACTATCATAAGGATCGATCTCATAAGAAATGTCATCCAGGAACTTGTTCGGAACTACCGTAATGAAAGGAACATAGGAGTTTGTCGCGAGGGATTTGACCAAATAGGATCGTCCAGTTCCTATCGAACCTATCACTAAAATACCCCTAGAGGGGGATAGGGCTAAGCGAAGCGAAAAGGGTTTTCCATGAGATGGGCAATGAAAACGAGTAGCCCCACACGAGGTTTGTGAATAAGTGATTGTCTGAAAATGAGCAAGGAATATCCGTCTTTCTGCTAAACAGGATCGATTGAACTCATAATTCATTAGATCCTTTTGATGAATGTCAACTACGTATCGTAAGTAAATTGATCCCAGTTGTTCAACCATTTGATAACTAGAGTCATTCTTTGATAAACCATCACTATGAGTTAGACTCAATAGCATTTGATCCATCCTTTTTTCTGTCGTTAAGGTGGAGAACTGAACCAAGAATTCTCTTTCTTCATCCTCAATCAAATCACTGTTCGCGACCCAGGATTCTATTTGATCATCAATCCACTCAACGTTCACGTTTTTTCTTATCAATGAATAGATCTCTTTACTTGTACGACTTAGATGTCTCGTATTTCTCGAAAAAGTGATTCGATTGATGGGATTTGGTATGATCCTTAGGAAATCCAGGATACCGATGAGATTGCTATTCCAAAATTTCTTCTTAGAACCTATGGATTTGAACCCATAAGCGGAACCGCCACCCAATCGCATGTTAAAAGCAGAACCCCATATTGCTTCTAGAAAATAGACTAATTGTTCCAGAGCAACTAGAAAGAGATTCTTTAACCAGAAAGAATTCTGCTCAGATGTAGGATACCTATCCAGAAGTTTTCGCAACTCAATCATGTATGATGGAATCATCAAAGATTTGATCTTTTTGAAATCCGTCTGTAACTCACTAGAGGCTCGGGAAACAAAGAGAAGATGTGTACCAACGAGATATCCAGCAACAAGAAGAAGGAAAAGGATGAGGAACTCCCGAGCATTTGATGATCTCAGCCATAGGGGTGACTCATTCTTTCGATGAATCATTTCTGCGGACAGAAGAAGAGTCTGGAAACACTGACTCGAAATCTCACTGAGATTCCATTTGGAAAGAATCGCCCACAATTTTATCTGAAGCATCCACCATGATGTCTCCAGAATATCCTGAAAAATGGATATGTGACTCCGCAATAGGTTTGAAAAAGGATCTAAAAGGGCGAATTTTAGATATTTGAACCCTGTCAAAGTAAAGAACCACGGAATATAGGGTTGGAACAGATTCCATTTTGAGAGATTTGAAAAAGCACGCTCTCGTTGAAGGGTTCTATCCATCTGCCGTTTCGGAACCCTAAGACGCCGGTTTTTTTTCCTCTTTTTGGATTTCTCAGCACATGAAGTGTGAATCAAACCCAGGTTTGAATTGAAATTGAGATACTGCTTCCCTTCGGAATCAAATAGATTCATATCTGAAAGAGGTGGACAATCCGTTCGTTCAAAATGGACTAGTTGTCCCTCTGCTAGAGGTGTTCCAGAAATGTCTGCGATCGAATAAATAGCTCTACCAACGAATGGATCGGATCGAATTGGAAAATAGAAAGATTTGTACAAATTATACGTTTCATCACCACTTTGTGGCAAATCGTTAGGTATGAATATCTTAGATACCTGTGACTCGATTGGTGAAATCGTATCTCGCTCCAAAAAAACATGTTTTTTTTTACCGACGCACAAAGAAAATCTTTTGTTGCGAATGAACAAGATATTGAGGAATTGTCCATACGTAAGATCCGAATTCTTGAGAAGGGCCTTTTCCACATAAAAAGGGAATCTTTTGTTACAATAGAACCAGAAGTGATGTGGATTATTCAAGAATCGAAGTCGATTTGCTTTAGAAAAAGAAGATATCAATGAACTTCTATGAAATGCTTTCACAGGATTCAGCCAATTGTCTCGATCGTGGGATATCATTGAGAAATAGGACTCCATGTTATCAAAGTCTTTCCTCCAATTCTTTCTAATAGGGAATGAGTCAATCATCCATTTTGTCTTATTGAACAAAAATGGTGATAGTGTGCCTCCATTGATCGAGAATTTCGATTTTTGGGAAGGATCATGATCATCCAATAAGAAGGGTTTCCATTTATTAAAAGGAACGAGTTGAACATCTATTGATTCTAACAACTGATTGCAGAGTTGATCATTCGGCCCTTTCAATTCATAGATATAGATGGGGATCTCAGACCCAGGAATGGGGGTACTTCCGATACTCAAAAATAAAAAAGGAAGTGACTTCGACAAAAAGGAAAAAAAGAGAAGTGACTTCGACAAAAAGAAGAGAAGTGAATTCGACCAAAAGGGAAGTGAATTCGACAAAAACAAAGATGCCTTCGACAAAAGGAAACGAGGTGACTTCGTCAAAAAGGGATGTGACTTCGACAGTTTGGCCATAAACTCGGCCCAATCAATCAAATATTGAGTCGGATTCATACGTAATCGATTCAGATGAATACATAATCGATTCAGATGAATACGGAATCGATTCAAATAAATACGGAATTGAGATCGATGAATCCGTAATCGATTCAGATGAATACGGAATCGATATCGAGATCGATGAATACCTAATCGAGATCGATGATGATGATATCGATCGAACACTACTTGAAATTGAAAACGCCTCTTCGCCTCAGAAATGAAATGTTCCACCAAATGTTCCTGGAAATTTTGGGTCCATTTGTATCGATATGCATTAGGATCCCGATTCATGGATCTCTCGGTTCGAGAACTAAGAAGGTCGGACCCTTTCTTCGGACTCTTTTTCAAATTCGAGAGATGTTGGTTGATCGTATATTTCATTCGAGTTCTATGATTCAGAGTCTCATTTCCTATTGGATCCCCTTTCATTCCATAGTCGAAGTTGCGATCGGAGCGATTCATTACCATTAAAAAGAATCGATTTGATACATTTCTTAGGTACCCATAGGTGCTATAGTGGATTTGAATCAGATTTCGGATCAATCTATATGGATTGACTGCCTCCATTATGTTGTTGCTAGCAAATACCACTCTTTTTGGTTTTGGATCTTCATAAAAAATAGGAGGTACAACCAATAAAGATTTCTTTTTCGATTCATCCCCGGAGTTGAATCTCTCAGAAAAGGGAAAAAATACCCTATCATAATCATACACCAGATCCGGCTCGGTCATTGATAGAATGAGTAGATATGCCATTTTTGAAAATCTCTCTTCAGATGAAAAATCGTGGTGTAATGTGGACCCCACTCTGTTCCGGTCATGGAATAGATGAAATAAATCCAAAAATGGATTTTGGGTCAAGAATGAAATCTTATTGGAACTATCCAGATCCGGTTCATCCTTCGGAACCATATCACATCCCGGATCTGATGAAATAGGATGAATTGAGATGGTCTTTTGTAAATACGGAATTATCTTGAATAGATCCACTATTTCTTTCTTTTCCGATCGCCGGGAAGGGACAAAAGAAACATCCTGTTGTTTCTTCAACAATTTAGGATCGGACCTCTCAGTAGGATTCGAACCCAGATGAAGTTCTGACCATCTGTCAGAGAAAAAAGAACGAATTGATCTTGTAGAATTCCCAAGAAATTCTTCCATTTCGTCCGGAAGCAGATGACGAATCATCTGCTTCTCACGTTCCTCGAATAGCCGGGACATTGAGGAATCTTCAGAAAGGCTTTTCGGGAATCGGTCTGATTCTAGCTCGGTTCGTTCCGTTTGAAGAAAGGAAGGATCCCAATCCAAAAGAATCGATCTTTCTTTGAGTTGTTGAATCTCTCTTTGATTGATCAATGTGTGAGATTCCGAATCCTCATTCCTAATGGAATCGAAAGCATCTCTGGATTGATCAGAAGATCCTTTCAATTGGCTAGAATCCGTTACTTGAACGAAACTAGATCTTGTGGAATCATATTGAATATTTGACGATACATTCCGTACCTTGCTAAAAAACCGATCCTTGTTTACCAACCACACATTGTCTAACCAAATCCAATTCTCTCTCGATACCTGCCTCAAAAAATCCGATCCCTGTTGTTTGAAGAAACCCTCCCCTTCCATTGGTCTTTTTTCACGAAAAGCAGGCATGAGATAACAAATCCAGTGTTTCACTAAGATTTCGAATAGCTGTCCCGAAGTCAAGTTGATTCTGTTTCCCTTCTTCCTCGGAGAAAGGCCATCAAACCATTTCCAATCGTGGTCCCTGACCATCGGATCATCCGTCGTATAGGATACAAAAAGAAACTCCAGATATTGGATCTCTTTCTCTTTGAATGAGATCTCAATTCCAGCTACGGTTTCTTTCGATATCTTACAACTAGAATCACTCTTTTTCACGATCCGGTTCCTCCACCACCGCGAACCCCAGTTAGATTCAGGCATGATAAACTTTTGAGTTATTGGAAGAACCCAAGGACTCCCTTTCGGATCCATGAAACAACTCTCAGAGATCTTTTTCCCTTTTGGAAGATACAGGAGCGAAACAACCAACTGATGGGAAGACCGAAACAATGTATCATTTCTGGGTCCAATGGAATTCATAGGTATAGGAAGAAGCCCCCTCAAATAGAGATTTTTTCTTTCGACCATAGTTTGATGGTGCATACGAGATAGAAGGACCCCTACTAGAATCAGTACTACACCCTTAACCAGTACTACAACTTTGCTCGTGAAAGATCGGTTGCTTGTTGAACCCGAAAGTAGGATACTCCCAATTCGGGGGTCAAAGAGTTTCAGAAAACGTTCTTGGTGGAAAAACAGGTAAGTGAAAGATCCCACTAAATCGAATTTGGTCCATGAATCTAACAAATACAAATAGCGAAAATTCTTGATTTCTCTCAATATCTCTCTCAATTCGAAGATCCATAATTGGACTTCATACCCTCTCTTCGGTTTTCTTGGCATGGTTGTGGTTGGAAATGATTTATTCACGATGTATGATGATTCAAGCATCCATGGCTGAATGGTTAAAGCGCCCAACTCATAATTGGCGAATTCGTAGGTTCAATTCCTACTGGATGCACACCAATGGGATAGATAGGCGTGTTTCATAAATTCAGTCTATTGGAACTGGCTCTGTATCATCATCGTAGTTGACTTTGTATGCTAAAACGTATAGTTCTTTCTATATATATATATGGGTTTTCTTGTTTTCAGAATTCTTCTATTTCGATAGAGTTCGATTTCGATAGAGTTCTCTATGAAATTCGTTCGATTCTGTAGATTCGAATTCGAATCTTACTTAATAGAGAACGAATTGGTGTGGTATATTCATACTATAACATATGAACAGTAAGAACTAGAATTCTTATCAATAATGGAACTCATAGGAAAGAAAGGGGATTTATGGATGGAATCAAATCGGTATTTACAGAAAAAAGTCTTCGGTTATTGGTGGGGAACAATCAATATACTTCTAATGTTGAGTCAGGATCAACTAGGACAGAAATCAAGCATTGGGTCGAACTCTTCTTTGGGGTTAAGGTAATAGCTATGAATAGTCATCGGCTCCCGGGAAAGGGTCGAAGAATAGGACATACAAGGCATTACAGACGTATGATCATTACACTTCAACCGGGTTATTATATTCCACATTTTTTTTTTGCAGAAATAGAAATAGAAATAAAAGAGCTTCAATCTCACTATTGAATGAAACGGCGATACATTTATACAAAACTTCTACCCCGAGCACACGCAATGGGGCCGCAGACAGTCGAGTGAAATCCAATCCACGAAAGAATTTGATCTCTGGACAGCGTCATTGTGGGAAAGGGCGGAATGCCAGAGGAATCATTACCGCAAGGCATAGAGGGGGAGGTCATAAGCGTCTATACCGTAAAATCGATTTTCGACGGAATGAAAAAGACATATCTGGGAGAATCGTAACCATAGAATACGACCCTAATCGAAATGCACACATTTGTCTCATACACTATGGGGATGGTGAGAAGAGCTATATTTTACATCCCAGAGGGGCTCGAATTGGAGATACCATTGTTTCGGGTACAGAAGTTCCTATCTCAATGGGAAATGCCCTACCTTTGAGT